AATATTGGAAGATCAATCTCATCGATCTTGTAAGTATCATACCAAATCCCATCAATCGAATCATTTTTTCGAGAAATACGAGACATCTAAGTCGTACAAGTAAAGAGATCTATTCATTGATAAGAAAAAGAAAAAACGTGAACGGTGATTGGATTGATGATAAAATAGAATTCTGGGTCGCGAACAGTGATTCGATTGATGATGAAGAAAGAGAATTCTTGGTTCAGTTCTCCACCTTAACGACAGAAAAAAGGATTGATCAAATTCTATTGAGTCTGACTCATAGTGATCATTTATCAAAGAATGACTCTGGTTATCAAATGATTGAACAACCGGGATCAATTTCCTTACGATACTTAGTTGACATTCATCAAAAGGATCTAATGAATTATGAGTTCAATAGATCCTGTTTAGCAGAAAGACGGATATTCCTTGCTCATTATCATACAATCACTTATTCACAAACCTTGTGTGGGGCTAATATTTTTCATTCCCCATCTCCTCATGGAAAACCCTTTTCGCTCCGCTTAGCCCTATCCCCTTCTAGAGGTATTTTAGTGATAGGTTCTATAGGAACTGGACGATCCTGTTTGGTCAAATATCTAGCGACAAACTCCTATGTTCCTTTCATTACGGTATTTCCGAACAAGTTCCTGGATGACAAGCCTAAAGGTTATCCTATTGATGATATCGATATTGATGATAGTGACGATATTGATGATAGTAAAGATGACCTTGATATTGATACGGAGCTGCTAACTATGACGAATGTGCTAACTATGTATATGACGACGAAAATAGACCGATTTGATATCACCCTTCAATTCGAATTAGCAAAAGCAATGTCTCCTTGCATAATATGGATTCCAAACATTCATGATCTGCATGTGAATGAGTCGAATTACTTATCCCTCGATCTATTAGAGAACTATCTCTCCAGGGATTGTGAAAGATGTTCCACTGGAAAGATTCTTGTTATTGCTTCGACTCATATTCCCCAAAAAGTGGATCCCGCTCTAATAGCTCCAAATAAATTAAATACATGCATTAAGATACGAAGGCTTCTTCTTCCACAACAACGAAAGCACTTTTTCATTCTTTCATATACTAGAGGATTTCACTTGGAAAAGAAGATGTTCCATACTAACGGATTCGGGTCCATAACCATGGGTTCCAATGCGCGAGATCTTGTAGCACTTATCAATGAGGCCCTATCAATTAGTATTACACAGAAGAAATCCATTATAGAAACTAATACAATTAGATCAGCTCTTCATAGAAAAACTTGGGATTTTCGATCCCAGATAAGATCGGTTCAGGATCATGGGATCCTTTTCTATCAGATAGGAAGGGCTGTTACACAAAATGTACTTCTAAGTAATTGCCCCATAGATCCTATATCTATCTATATGAAGAAGAAATCATGTAAGGGAGGGGATTCTTATTTGTACAAATGGTACTTCGAACTTGGAACGAGCATGAAGAAATTAACGATACTTCTTTATCTTTTGAGTTGTTCTGCCGGATCGGTCGCTCAAGATCTTTGGTCTTCATCCAGACACGATGAAAAAAATTGGATCACTTCTTATGGATTCGTCGAGAACGATTCTGATCTAGTTCATGGCCTATTACTATTATTACTATTAGAAGTAGAAGGCGCTCTGGCTCTGGCGGGATCCTCACGGACAGAAAAATATTGCAGTCAGTTTGATAATAATCGAGTGACATTACTTCTTCGGTCCGAACCAAGGAATCAGTTAGATATGATGCAAAATGGATCTTGTTCTATCGTTGATCAGAGATTTCTATATGAAAAATACGAATCGGAGTTTGAAGAAGGGGAAGGGGCCCTCGATCCGCAACAGATAGAGGAGGATTTATTCAATCACATAGTTTGGGCTCCTAGAATATGGCGATTTGATTGTATCGAAAGGCCCACTGAATTGGGATTTCCCTATTGGACTGGGTCATTTCGGGGCAAATGGATCATTTATCATAAAGAGGGTGAGCTTCAAGAGAATGATTCGGAGTTCTTGCAGAGTGGAACCATGCAGTACCAGACACGAGATAGATCTTCCAAAGAACAAGGCTTTTTTCGAACAAGCCAATTCATTTGGGACCCTGCGGATCCATCCTTTTCCCTATTCAAAGATCAGCCCTCTGTCTCTGTGTTTTCACGTCGAGAATTCTTTGCAGATGAAGAGATGTCAAAGGGGCTCATTGCTTCCCAAACAAATCCTCCTACATCTATATATAAACGCTGGTTCATCAAGAATACGCAAGAAAAGCACTTCGAATTGTTGATTCATCGCCAGAGATGGTTTAGAACCAATAGTTCATTATCTAATGGATCTTTCCGTTCTAATACTCTATCCGAGAGTTATCAGTATTTATCAAATCTGTTCCTATCTAACGGAACGCTATTGGATCAAATGACAAAGACATTGTTGAGAAAGAGATGGCTTTTCCCGGATGAAATGAAACATTTGATTCATGTAAC